TATAGAACTATTCCAGTATTGGAGGGGCGTCAGCGAATGAAAGAGTAATGAATTTGATAGAAATAAATATTTTCGTTTAGTATACACAGAAATTAGATTAGGAGAATCCATAGAGAGATTTATTGATCTTTTCTTAATAGAACGAATAAGATCAAAGAAGAAGATTAGTTGATGGAACGGGAATAGATCTGGGGAACAACTGGTAGCGAGAGAAGCGGCTTTCGCACCTTGACAGTTCTTTCAAAAAATTCATCTGATTGATGAGTCATAAGACAAATCAGGGTTCAGATGGTTATTAAGAATAGGAAGGAATAATCGAGCTCATGGATTTACCTAGGTCGGTCGGTTTGTGGCCCAATAGAAAAGAAGGATTTTGATCATCTTCTGTACACCCTTAAAAAAGTATTTGAAGCACTGGTGGTAGCTTGACGGAACTCCTTTGTAGCCGTGAATCCCCCTTACACTTACAACATAGGGAGCTTCCCAGCAACAAGTGGCCTTTATTTAAGTGAGAGGGGGGGTAGCCTTAAACACCTTTTTCTCGTGCACATCGTCGAGGTCTCCGCAAGTAAGCCAACTAAGAAGAGATCCCACTGCAGACTGAGTAACATTTCCGACGCCATATATGATCACTCCACCATCTTGTCTTATCCTGCTGAGAGAAATCCCCATGACTTCCAACATTCCAAAAGGGACAATGTTTATTGAGGACCCGTTGTCGACCAGGCTTCTCATAAATGTCCGAACCCGCCTAACCAGAAGGGTACAGGGTTCGCTTGTGATCCGGGTGCCATTACTTTTCGTCTTCTTCATAAAAGGTGATCACTCCAGGAGCTGTATACCTGCCTCTGTTAGCTAAAGCATCATTCCCTACCAAAGCGTACAAATCTTCTTCCTCTGTCGCATAAGAGACATCATTCCTAATTCCTATTCAACTGCTCTAACCACTTCTTTTTTTCTTCTAGAATGGACTCGCTTTCCACCATCGCAGCCTCTGCGAAGATTGCGACGAGCGGCAGGGAAACTGCCCCCAGCCCTTTGCTGATACTGATAGCGAGGCCTTGTGTTCCGGCTCGAAGCCTCAAATTCCTTGCCTCTGAGCAACGCGAGGCAGCTTGTAAAAGCTGTTGACGGTTGGGAGGGTGAACGACTCAGGGATTGAAGGCAACTTCTCAATCTGCCCCCGGCAGCTGATATTAGGTCTTTGAACGGCATGGTGCCCCCGGTTGGTTCCCGATTGAGTGGACTTAGGGCATGAAGGGTTGTGGCGTCGTCGGGCACTCCCAGATTGGCGAGCGGAATCCCTCTTATTCTGAACAAACTGCCCCCGGTATCGAGCGACTGCAGGCGCGGAGTTGTTTTTCTTGATGGTGTTGGGAAGCCCCGATCTACGACCGCCCTGCTTCTTCATTCTGGCCTGTTGATGAGGAACCAGCTTGGAAGGTGGAATCAATGCTCGGCAGAGAGGAGTTGAAGAGGTAACAGCTGTCTTAGAGGCCTAGACGGAACTGCCCCCCGTCTGACGCTTCTCCTTAGAGGGGTGGTTGACTTCCAACCCCTACGAGGAGTGACCAAGGTCCACCCTTCTTGAGCAAGAATAGATCCAGTGTAGATGGGTTTTGATTAGGAGCGGATCCCCTATTTCTTAGGAACAGGCTTATGGATAGGCTTGATGGGAGTCGCCTTCTTGCTGTTGATGGTGCACGGTTGGCGCTGAGTAGTCTTCAGAACCGGAGTAGGCACGGATGTTGCGGCCGGAGCAGCAAAGAGGATTGGCCGCTGAGAGACGGGCCTTGAATCATAAAGGGGAGCAAGGACTTCCCCGAATTGTACATACGGGGTGGCCATGAACATCGGAGGCGCGGTCCCGAATTGGATGGGTGTGACACGGAACCCAGTGGCTTTGAGCAAAGTGGTTGAAGCTCCAAGGATTGCCATTGCAAGTTTTCCTGCAAGCAAAACAAACACCTTCCTCAATAACGAAAATGTAGTTCGAATGGATTCAAGTTTCTTATGAGTCTTAGAGATGGGAGGAGAAGCTTGTCCCACCGGGCGTGCCAGAGAATCTGTGGGTACAGATTTCGCGCTGGATCCGAATATGGGGGATCGAACCGCGGAAAGAAGTATCCAAAAGACTTCACCCGACGTGGTCGGGTTTTTTTAGAGATGTGGGTCCTTCGCTTGGCTTTTGGCGTAGCAGTTCTCCAGATGCGCGCTTTGCTTATGGTGGTGCTGGCGAAACTCCAACGACTAGGTATGTTAGGTATGTGACTGCACTATTCTAAAGACAAGAGGTTTTTTTTTCCCTACATACACATCACATGCGCACTCGAAGCATGACAAGGAGCGCAACCGCTCACAACAAGGGATAACCCTCTTTATGGAGACGACCAGTCTCTTTTCAATGAGGAGGCGCTGTAAGCGCTCGGGTCTCGCCGGTGTCTTCACCAACGTCGTCACCAAGAGCCTCCCTTGCATCATCACCTCGATCGCTCGGGAGTGGTCCCATCGCTGTAATGGCCACTGACGCTACCCCGGGCACATCAGGATCGAATCTCGAGGAACGCCTCGCTCAGTTAGAGGCCGCCCTCGCTCAGAAGGATGCGGAGATAACTGCACTTAGAGCGCGTACCGCTCAAAATCCTCCTCCGACAGTAGAAGTCCCGCCTGTGGTCCACACCACTGCTCCTGCAACACAGCCAACGACACTTATTCCAGAGGCTGTACAGCAGATGATTACTGAGACTTTCAAAGCTCTGAAGCTGGGGGAAACGGCACAAGGTCGATGTACGCAGGATAGGGTGCCCGCCCACTGAAATATGAATGAAACGGGCTCTATGGCAATTTTTATGTAGGCGGAACGCCCCAACTAAGTTGTCGATAGGTTTTCCCCTATCGCGCTGTCAAAACAGGCCTCAAAGGCTGCTGCTTCAGTTTCACAAGGACCTTATTTGATCCAAATTTAGGGCGGTCTACGATCAGCAGCAAGCAAGAAGGCGGATGCGCTACGAACAAGAAGCATACGAAGAAAGCCCTGATCTACGACCACCCTGTAGTTTTCTTCGCTTGCTTTCCTTCCTTCCGTTCAGTAAGACTTCCAATCGGCTAGTGCATTAAGGAGGTGCAAAATCAATAGGATCGATCCGGAGCAGGAACTATCGCATCAGCTGGAGCGGCATTAGGCATTGGAAAGGTGCTTAGTTCCGAGAGCGATTGACGGCTTTCAGAGCGGGAGAGGGAAAGCAAGATGATCGACCGGCTACAGGAGTTGCAGAGGCTCTCGAACTTTCTGTGATCACTATACGGTGATTGTTAAATTGGGATCTTGAGGGGGGTAAAGGCGCCTTAGAACTCTCTTCAAGTGGAAGGCAGGGGTGGGGATATCTACTAAATATGCTTTCTCCTATAATGAGTATATTGACTAATGTTTTATCAAATCCTTTAGTTTTCTTCTCTGAATATGCACCTCTCCCTTTCATTCCAACACTCATTCATCCATGAATTTCTTTCCCGCTACCCCCTTTTTTGTAAGAGAAAGTTTCCTCTCCCGCTGAAATTCCTTGCATCAGATAGAAGCAAAGCAGCCCATGGAATGAATTTCGATACCATCTCCTTATCGGTTGGCGGAGAGTCATCTCTTGGGCAGTCGAAAGGGGGCAACTCATCTTATGAAAGATGAGTTGCCTTGTATCGGGTGAAGAGAAGAGGGTGGTAGATAGAATGAACAGTCGACTGCCATGGGAGAGGGAATCAACTAGGAACTGGCATCTCCTGGTCCCTTCCAACCATTAAAGGTACGTGCTTATTACAGACAGTGTGGTTCATGATCGAGCGAGTACTCTTCCTCATCCGGATTACCCATCGGTCGAATTCCCGGCAATAGAAGCAGGAGAGCTGGCAGTAATAGATCGCAAGGTAGGGCAGGGCATCATCGGCAAACTGATTCTTAGTTCGTCAGAGGTAAGTGAAGTTTATCTTCTCGAATTTCTTTTTGAGCCCCTCGTTATAGGCGTGGTGGTAAGGCCTTCGGCCCCTTTATCTTCCATTTACCCTGAGTCTGACAGATGATGAGTAGGGAATCGCCATACACCTCAAGGCATTTCACCGAGAGTTCCAATGCTGCTTGTAACCCAGCTATACACGCTGGGTATTCGGCCTCGTTGTTAGTGCAGGCGAAGTTCAGCGGAGATCGGAATGTGAGCATCTTCGGGCGATATGACTTCGTCTCCTACTCCACTGCCATTTTGATTCATTGCTCCATCAAAGTTTTGTTTCCAGGTTTCTTCCTTTGATTCTCGATCAACGTCTTCTTCTGCAGCAAACAAGATCTCTTCATCCGGAAAGTCGGTCTAACATGGAGATATAGAAGGAGGACAGGTTGTGCCGCCAAATGTGAAGCAGCACCCTCCCTTTGATGGACTTCTGTGTGAAATATGTGATGTCAAATGATGAGAGCAAGAGCATAAGTTGCCACCTGGCGGTCCTTCCTGATAGTGCCGGCTTTTCGAACAAGCGTAGAAAGCTACAGGGCGCTAGCGCGCCCCTAGATGGTTAGGGGTTTTCTACGCTGCTAGCGCGCCCTTCCGTTTTCTCGCTTTCTTCGCATGCTTGGACCACAGGCCTAGCTAAAACTTCCTATTCTATTTCCCAAGTCTTCTCTCCTAGCTATCTTGATTCCTATCCTTTACTATCAATGGCATCTAAAGCTCCTATTGAAAAAAGGCATGGCAAACAACCTAATAGGGGGATCCCCCCTAGTGGTCCCCGGTTAGACATTACCGTCAGTTTAGGCGAGTGGGAGGATAGGGCCACCAATGTCGTATAGAAGAACATAGACCCTTCTTATATACAGCATCAGGCGTCATTGGAACAATCAGCGTATGGATCTTACGAGAGATTGAACCATGGCCGGACCATCCTTACACATGAATGGTTAACGGTAGGATATTCGGATGTTAGGCAAAGAGCCTGCCCGTTAAGCGATGAGGCCACTTGTATCCGATGGATCATTTTAATCATCAACAAATGGTGTCGGTGGTCAACCAAACCACTGACCCTCAAGCACGACTTGCCTAAGGTCGACGCTAACTGTTTCGACCCCGAATACCAGGGGTCCCCTCATCAGTAATCAAGGTTTTGAATAATTACCTAGAAGGCCTCCACTTTCCGGACCGCGTTACCAATCCGTAACGTTCCCGGAGGGTAGCAACGATAGCTGACTCAAGTAGACCAATATGAGCCCGATCTCCCTCAGCTATATTTACGCCCACATACCTCGTAGGGCTTAGGAGAACAGTTTGCCGAATCATTCCTGCAGACAGGTAGGCACGGCGGACTCAAGGTTGGGTTGACGTTGAGTCTGTAAGTACCAGCTGTGTATCTGTAGTGAGAAGGCGCTCAGTACACGGACAAGAACCAATCTAAGGCTCTACACTAACAACCAAATATAGATTCTTAATGAGCTGGTTGGTTAGCGGCCGCCCAGCTACGCGTTGGCGAGAACGTCCAATCTCATCCCGTACTTGAACCGGGGACCACTAGGGGGGCTTCGGAAAGAGAAGAAGGAGGGCAGGAAGCATCGAATGCAAACAAAGCGGGTGAACTTACTGATCTGATCTTTCGTATCCGGATTCCTCAACTAATCCAACTAATGCTGATCTATCTCTTGAATGGAAGCTAACAGCCAAGCATGGCTAAACATCCTAGCTGCAACCAGAAACCATCATTCGGAGGGCGGGCTTTTTAGAGGAATTCGATCTGTTGTCTTTTAAAGGTAGATAGGGACCTTTTAGGCTAAACGCCCTTTGTTCAGTGCCTGGGAGGGATGAGTCGCCAAACCGACCGAGAATTCGTATATGAGGGAGTGAGTTACCCACCCCTACCTAACAACATAAGAGGCAGAAATGGAGGCAGAGGTGTGAAGAGAAGGCGTGCTGCCCCATGCAACCAAGCACTTGGGCGGAGTAAAGCTGATCGTAGAGCACCCAACCTAGCAAAGAAAAGGCCTGACCAACACTGAAGAACAGGGGGCGCGCTTTACTCAAATAGGGGCTCAGAAGTTGCTTGTTCGCTGAGGGAGTTTCTTCTTTGTCTAAGGCGGGGCGGGTGGTCGTAGATCAGCTAGCGCGCTTTGTCCGTTGCTTTCTTGCATGGGCGCTAACGCGCATCCGTTTTCTTGCTTGGTCCGCTTAGGGAAAAAAAGAGAGCATACAAAAAAGTATCTTCGCAGGCGGTTCGGTTGGCTTGGTTACTTACGTGTGCTAGGGTGGGGCTAGCTGAGCAGAACAGCTTCTTGATGTGGCTGTAAATTTTCCTTTTCTTTAAGAGAAGTGGATCACAATGAATTAAAAACAGATGTAATTGTGAATCTAACCGTACCGAACCGTACCAGGCCTGCCGAGTGAACCGAGTTTTCCGTACCACCGTACCGACGAGCCTACCAAGCCGAGATTGACGACTGGAACAACTCCTTCGATTAGGCCTCTCGCCGAAGAGTAAGTATCCGAACCAGTATCAGCCGACGAAAGAGCATCTCCCGTCCTTTCTCACAAAGCAACATACCCAGTTTCTCCAGAACCAGAAGGTAACGCCGTTTCATCCGCAGAATCCTAATCATTTGCCGAATCTCAAGATAGAGATGAATCTGCGATTGCCTTTGACCCCGAATCCGTCTCATAAGACTTATCCGAATCAGTGGATTCAGTTTTTCCTGAACCAAATCAAGCAGCTGTCCATTGAACCGCTAAAAGCAGGAGAAGTGGCGAATCAAGCAGTGAATCACCTGCCCAGGGAAGAAGGGAGATTCAATAGATTCAGCGGCCCTGACAGGCCCCCTCAATTAAAGAAAAAAGTATGCCATTCCCTTAGCCACCTTCGAAGACATAATAATTAGCTTCGCTCCTCGACTCCTCCCTACCTTCTTGAGTGGATTGAAATCCCCCTCCTGGGTTGGGGAGTGAACGAACGTCTTGGAGGACCTCCTCTGGCCGGGACTCCTACTGCCTTTGAACTAGAATCCTGAACTTTAGAATCAATCTCTTCTTCCCCCTTCCTATTCTTTTTTTGAAACCGGACGGGAATTCAATACTCTTTCCGGTGCCCTACCTTTCAACCTCTAGTGTCTACCTCTATCATTCATTCCGTTTGCAGCCTCCGACTGAGAGAGATGTGCGACCCGCTTTACAAATATATCGAATAACCAGGTCCTCGACCCTTCGGTTACCGTGGTTGTTTTCTTCGCCATAATGTCAGTTCAATGACGGTGAAGGAAATAGGATCTGAGAAGTTAATAAGGGGATTATTGTGGAATGTGCTCTGCGCTCTCTTCTCGCTCAATGGAACCAGAGTTGGGATTTTTCACATTCGGCAAGAAAGGCAATGAACGAATATTTTTTTTTATATACAGCTGGATGTACGGCTATAGCCGACTTCGGTTCACGCGGGAATTCAAATCCTCGACAGCTGTGTAAGTCGGTTCAGTTTGTTTTCATCTGAGCCGTTCATCTTAGTAACCGATGATCTGGTCCGGATAAGGTAAGGTGCGTCAGCTCTTGCATTGCGGGACAGCATATTCCGACGTATGGTGTTATAAAGTTCTAATTCACGGTAACTTCACAGGAAGAAGCAGATCAAAGCGCCTGACGGACCTATTTTCAAATGTTTCCAGTAATTATAATAGATTGAAGATATACGTGGATAAAAAAAATATACGACAAGATGCATTTAGTCGTCGCTCCTGCGGATGTGCTCGACCAGAGCGTGCACTGGTTTGGTTCACTTTCTCGACCTTCCGCCACTGCGATCTCGTCTTCCACCTCCTTCTTTCCTGTGTCTCCTTTGATTTCTTTATTGCCTTCTTCTAACCAGGCCATTGACTTCCTCTTCTCTGATTTCCCCGTTGTCGCCTATACTCCCTTTCTTCTTGACGCCGTGCCTCTGCTTCCGCTTATCCCTCTCCCGGAGTAGTAGAGTAGAGCCAATCGCCCGCATTAGAACATTCACCTTGGCGGTAAGGTCACCTATCTGAGCCTGCAGGGCCTCCACCGTCCCCCGTGTGTCCTCATCAAGGGCCTCCACAGTAGTAGCCAACGTCCGGTGATCGCTTGAACATGAATCTCTTCTTTCCCCAAGCTGTGCCACTTCTGCCACCGCGCCGCTCAGCTGCGACGCTTGCGCCTCCTTGTCCTCTATCTGCTCCTTTTGGTTTTCTCGCGCTGTTGTGTTGTCCCGTTGTAGAGGCACTAGTTCCCTTCGTCATCCTGCAAGATGTTTTCAACCCTGCTCACGGTTCGATAACTCGCTCTGAAACCACTTTGTAACGGACAAAGAGTTTTGACAGCTAGCCCGTGCGGCACCCGCGCGCCCTCCTGCAACACAACGAGTCAGCCTTACGCAACACCAGGGTTTCTCACAACGCACCACACCCACGCACCCCGGCAGGTCGAGTTTTTTTTTGGCCTGCACCAGAAAGAATTTTTCTTCTTCGATAGGCGGAGCTTCATCGAGCAAGAAATGCATTATTGGTCGACTGAAGATGGGTGCCTCGATTCAATAAAACAAAGGACAAGGGGGTTGTGGCCACTTTTGACCCCTCCTGCAGCTGATGCGTCTAGTTGACTATCCTCCGATTCCCGCCTAACAAGGTTCAAATTTAGTTAGTTTGAGATGATTTATTGAGCAACAGATGTCCGGATTGGCTAGGAGGCTTACCGACCTCTCCTCTAACACTGACTTGAACTACGGCCTCAAAATAGATAGCAATGACCAATCAATATGTCCCGGCCTGCTGATTGGTCCACCCCACAACATTAGGCACCAGCCATTTCAGAGCTATTTGTTCGTAGTAAGCCATCCAATTCATCTGGAACAGGCATTGACTCTCGAAAGTCCTGTTTCCCCCGTTTAAGGCAGGTCAGGGAGAATGAAATGCTCTCCTCCTTTCTTGCTTGCTTCCTATAAAGAGCCGGAAACAGATCCCTTGCTTAGCAAGTTCTTTTCCTACGATCAGCTCGACCACCGTTGCCTTGACTCTGTTAGGGGCGCAGTAGTTTTCTTGCTTAGCACGCGCATCCGTTTTCTTGCTTGCGCGGTAGCGCAGTAGTTTGATTGCTGGGCCCGTTCTTTCTAATTCAACAAACAAAAGAGGGGCGAAGCGCCCGTTTGAAGTGGCGAAGGTTAGACCTGAGAAAGTACGAAAGAAAGTACGCCCACGGAGCGGTTACGAAGTCACTTAGTCTTTCTATAAAGAAAGGGAGGCCCACGGAGCGGTTACGAAGTAAGGTCAGCTGGTTAAGGAAAGCTCAGGTTATGAAATCGCTTAGCCGTTAATTCATTTTTAAATTTTTAAAGTAGTAGTGAGGCGTCGGTACGGAGTTGCGTCAGCTGTGGATATAGACTAGGCTAAGGGACGGACTTCATCTCTTCTATTCTCTTCACTTACACCTTACACTTCCGCTGAGTCTAACGAGGCTCAGGTGCGGAGCCTTCCACTGTGGACCGAGACTACGCAAAGGTAGAACACCAGCAAGATACGGCCAAAAAGCCGCGTCAGCGCTCAAGCATGCGAAGAAAGCCCCAACTCTAAACCTTTTAAGGGCTAACGCGCGCCCCCCCTATGAGTAAGTAATAGTAAGGCCTTTTCTTTGTGATCTACGACCACCCTCCGTGTGCCCTTTATTAGTAAGGGGCAAGCACTTGGGCGGAGTAAAGCGGATCGTAGAGCACCGTTGCGCTAACGCGCGCGCTGTAGTTTTTCAGCTAGGGTAGGGGAGACAAGGTTACGCGCTGGGTAGCGCAGCGCATCTGTTTCGGGTACAGAGGCGACGAGGGGTGCTAAACCGGCCACCCAACCCAGCAGGGCAGGGGCGGGCCGGCCATAGGTTCGAATCCTGCCACCTTTCTTGTGGATCATCCTGTGGTTACCGGATGATGGGAATAACAAAGCAGAAATTTTTAAATGAGCACGAAATGTCAATAAATGAATTGTCTCATTATTCGTTAT